TATATGTAAAATTATCGCTATGCTATAAGTCAACTTGTTTCGACGCATGATTATCGAATCCGATTGAATCTAAGATGAATGAAGAGTTGGTTTACGTTATGGAAGAAAGACATGTATATGTGATATTAGATATTGACTAGTTATATATGAACTAAAGATATATTCAATTTGCCCTACTACTAGAAATTTCGATGGGTATTCCAATAGAAGTCCTTACGTATCCTCTGGGACTGTGAGTTGAATGAATAAACGGATGAAATCAAGAAAAAGATCGAAGAATTCAAAGAATGGTTCGGAACAAAGAAATGGACGGACGAAAGTCGTACGGATTCGCAAAGACCTTGTCGACAGGAACAAAAAAAAGATATCGAAGTGAAGTAGTTTTGATCCTTGAATAATATTATTACTTCAATTTTAAGTTTGTAGTGACTTCGACTGGATGAATTGTAGCGATGGAATAATTAAGTTAGAATTCATCGGCTGACTGTATCATTAACCATTTCTTTTTTTTGTATGAGGAACTTATCATGAATCCACTGATTTCTGCCGCTTCCGTTATTGCTGCTGGATTGGCTGTAGGGCTTGCTTCTATTGGACCTGGAGTTGGTCAAGGTACTGCTGCGGGCCAAGCTGTAGAAGGTATCGCGAGACAGCCCGAGGCGGAGGGAAAAATACGAGGTACTTTATTGCTTAGTCTAGCTTTTATGGAAGCTTTAACAATTTATGGCCTGGTTGTAGCATTAGCACTTTTATTTGCGAATCCTTTTGTTTAATCTTAGAAATAAGAAAAATAAAATTTTTGCATATTTTATTGCCTTGAACCTGTCATTTGCTTTTTCGAATTATATCAATATTTCGTTCCTACAATTACTTATTCGTTGAGAAAATAACCCACGGGAGGGGCTGATTTGCGGATGAGGAATTAGCATACCCACTCGCTTTCATCCTTCCCGTTCGTAGTCCAAGGAACCCCCTTTTTCGGTTTTTTAGGAAGGGTTTCAATAAAGGGGTAATTCACCATTTCTAAATCGAGTCAAAAAAGATTCGATTTAGAAATTGGAAATTTCTATATAAAAAAGGGGGCAGGGCGATACAAAAAGAACTCTGTTCTTTTTTTTTTTAGTCTATCTATAAGAGGAGATCATATGAAAAATGTAACCGATTCTTTCGTTTCTTTGGGTCACTGGCCGTCCGCCGGGAGTTTCGGGTTTAATACCGATATTTTAGCAACAAATCTAATAAATCTAAGTGTAGTGCTTGGGGTATTGGTTTTTTTTGGAAAGGGAGTGCGTGCGAGTTGTTTATTTCAAGAATAGGCTGGATCCAACCAGCTGTACTTTTTCTGTTATAACTAGGAAAGAGAGGTACATGATCTCACGAATGACTTCTGAATAAATAAATCATATGCAAGAACCACAGCATTTCGTGATTCGTTGGTAAATCCACTTTGATTCTCTATCAACCAAAAATGTGGGACCATTAACTATGGTTAAAGCTAAATCGTTTGAAGTCCAGACGCAGCATGGTACTCTTTCTACCACAATATTAATAGTAATATAGAGATGCTTTCAAAATGACTAATTTATCGATATAGAACACTCATATGGATAAAATTATTTGAATCGCTTATTAGAAAAATTGGGATTTAATCCCCCCTTTTATCCAATGCTGAATCGACGACCTATGTTTTGTGTATAAAGGAAGAAACCCTTTTTTTGATTTGAAAAAAAAAGAAACAACTTTGCTGACAATTACATATTTTTGTTTGGTCAGAAGAGTCCTCCGACTTTTTTGGTTTTGGATTAATGATTGGGTTTGATATTTTTCTTTTGGAATATGAAGAGAGAATAGAGGATAGGCTCATTACATTCAAAAAAAGAGATGGGAATTTATCATAAGTAATTGAGCGTGAGAGCCAAATGAATCGAAAGATTCATGTTTGGTTCGGGAAGGGATCATGGAAGTTTTTAAATGAATGGAAAGAGAATCTACTTTCATTAAGTGATTTATTAGATAATCGAAAACAGAGGATCTTGAATACTATTCGAAATTCAGAAGAACTGCGTGGGGGAGCCATTGAACAGCTGGAAAAGGCCCGGACTCGCTTACGAAAAGTGGAAATGGAGGCAGATCAGTTTCGAGTCAATGGATACTCTGAGATAGAGCGAGAAAAATTGAATTTTATTAATTCCACTTCTAAGACTTTGAAACAACTAGAAAATTACAAAAACGAAACTATTCAGTTTGAACAACAAAGGGCTATTAATCAAGTCCGACAGCGGGTTTTCCAACAAGCCTTACAAGGGGCTCTAGGAACTCTGAGTAGTTGTTTGAACAATGAGTTACATTTACGTACGATCCGTGCCAATATTGGCATGTTGGGGGCAATAACCGATTAGTCCTTCGACTCTAGGTATTATTTTTTTTTTTCAAAAACGAAGTAAGAAATACTCATGGTAACCATTCGAGCCGACGAAATAAGTAATATTATCCGTGAACG